TATATAATATAATCCAAATTTGTAACACTATATATCAACACATATCACAACTAGTTGATGATGCCAATCGGGCCTAACCTGGTTTAGGGGTTTAACAGGATAACTTAGGACTTGTTCGGCATTAGGGGGTAGGGGGGTTTATCGCGCGCGAGAGGGGGGGCAGTCTTAGAGTAGTATGAGGAGTAAAGGATTAAGGTATGCACGTGAAATATACATTTGTGGAATCTTTAGGATATGTCATTAAATCATGCATTAATTATTAATCAAGCAAGGAAATGGACTCCCCTGATGGGACCAGTTAGGATTGATGCATGAAATATGCCAAGTGAAAGTGACCCCTAAAAAAGAATTAAATGCCTTTAAATGAACGCTTTGCTTGGGAGTTTGTGCTATAAAGAAGTCCCACCAATAACTTATGCCAGGATAATTCACAGTAAGTGGGTGCTGGAAACGAATGGCCCTGAAATAGGAACCAGATGCCAGTAATAGTGCAAGTTGTGAAACCCCCACAAGTTTTGCCCCTGACCCTATCAAGGAGCTCGTACATTAAGGTATATAGGGTTGGTGGTCTCTTACTACATTAATAAGGTTTAAATAAATAAACTGTTGGTTAAACATAGGAATTATTGGAACGTGCAATTATTTGAGGTAGGCAATTTCTTCCGGTCAACGGGAGTTCTTGTGGAACTTCAATAGGTGGCATATGTATGTAGTGGTTATGTGGTTAGCTGATGTAGGAAAGTACTAGATAATTTGTATGGCCAACTTAATTTAATGATTTTAGGTCATTATGTAAAATTATGCATAATATGTACTAAAGCATGGGGTTGTGTTATGCATATTATGTACTATACCATAGTAAATTAATGTATGTCGGGACATACTGTTAACAGAAAATAGTTTAGTTTAGAATCCTAGCTTTGGGAGTTAGGGGTGGGAGTTAAAATCTCTCTTTTCTGGCACTAGGAGGATTTTACCTTCGATCTCCGGATTACAAGACCGGCGCTTTAGTGGCTAAACTACTAGGGCATTGAAGGTTTATAAGTTTATTTTCTAGCCAGCCTGTTAGGGGGTTTAGGATTAGGAATAATGAGAAGTATAGGACGGAGGCAATTTGTCCGATGATGATAAATGGGTGTTCGACTGGTATTCCTCCAATTCAGGTGAGAATTATTACGTCTGCTACTAGTACTCAGAATATAAATTGGGCGATTGGACGGAAGGTAAGGCCTCGTTGTTTGGAGGTGTGAAGTAGGGGTACAACTATAAGTACAAGGATAGAAAATAGTAGGGCAAGAACTCCTCCTAGTTTATTGGGGATGGATCGTAGGATGGCGTATGCAAATAGGAAGTATCATTCTGGTTTGATGTGGGGCGGGGTTACTAAGGGATTAGCGGGGGTGAAGTTTTCTGGATCTCCTAGTAGGTTGGGTGAGAAAAGTGCTAGGGATGCGAGGGCTGTTAATAGTAGGAGGAACCCTAGAATGTCTTTGTAGGAGAAGTATGGGTGGAAGGAAATTTTGTCTGCATCGGAGTTTAGGCCTAGTGGGTTGTTTGAGCCGGTTTCATGTAGGAAAAGGGCGTGTAGAAGTGTAGCAGCTACAACTGCAAATGGTAGCAGGAAGTGAAATGCGAAGAATCGTGTTAGTGTTGCATTATCTACTGAAAAGCCGCCTCAAATTCATTGTACTAGTATGTCTCCTATATAAGGCACTGCTGAAAGGAGGTTTGTGATTACTGTTGCTCCTCAGAAAGATATTTGGCCTCATGGTAGGACATATCCAACAAATGCTGTTATTATCACAAGAAGTAGTAAGATTACTCCAATGTTTCAGGTCTCTTTATATAGGTAGGAGCCGTAGTATAGTCCTCGTCCGATGTGCAGATAAATGCAGATAAAGAAGAAGGAAGCTCCGTTGGCGTGGAGATTGCGGATAATTCATCCGTAGTTTACGTCTCGGCAGATGTGGGCTACGGATGAAAATGCGGTTGAAATATCTGATGTGTAATGTATGGCTAGAAATAGTCCTGTTATAATCTGTATTATTAGGCAAAGTAGTAATAGGGAACCAAAATTTCATCATGCGGAAATATTGGAGGGGGCGGGAAGATCAATTAATGCGTCGTTAACAATTTTGAATAGTGGGTGTGTTTTTCGGATGACCATAAGTTCTTATAGTTGAATTACAACGGTGGTTTTTCAAGTCATTAGTCCTGGTTAAAATCCTGGTGAGAATTATGATGTATTTTCTTGATCTTCTTTTATTGAGTTTAGTGGTGGGTTTGGTGGGAGTTGCTTCTAATCCTGCACCTTATTTTGCGGCTTTAGGGTTGGCAATAGCAGCTGGGGTTGGATGTGTAATTTTGATTGGGCATGGTGGGTCATTAATTGGTTTAATGTTATTTTTAATTTATTTGGGGGGTATGTTAGTAGTGTTTGCTTATTCAGCGGCTTTAGCTTCTGAGCCCTTTCCTGAAACATGGGGAGCGGGTTCAGTAAAAGCTTATGTATTGATGTACATGTTTGGAGTGGGGGTAGCAGGGTGGTGATTTTGAAGTGGTTATGGGGGTTGAGTTGTTGTGGATGAGTTTAAAGAATTTTTTATGGTACGGGGGGATGTAGGTGGAGTTTCTTTAATGTATTCTGTTGGGGGTGGAATATTGGTTGTTTGTGCGTGGGTGCTGTTATTATGTCTTTTTGTAGTATTAGAGCTAACACGAGGGTTAAGTCGGGGAGCGCTTCGAGCAGTTTAAAATGTGGATAAGAGGGCGATGGCTAGGGCGATTGAGATTAAATAGGAAGTTAGGTATACTTTAATAATGTTGGTGTTGGTTTTGTCAAAGAGTGCGGAGATATAGTGGTGTGCGGGATGTAGGCCTTTTGGTCCAATTTCTAGCCATTGTCGGTCGAATTTAGTTGCTTGTTTACCAAGTAATAGGTTTAATTTAGGTATGGCTCGATGGATAATATGGGGGAAAAATCCTAGTATATTGGAGAAGTTATGTAATAATAGTGAGGGAGAAATTTTGATTTGTTTGGTAGTTGCTGTAGCTAGGGCTAGTGCAATGATGAGGCCTGCAATTGTGACTAGTAGTGCGGCTAGTTTAAGAGAAGGTGGTATTGTTATGGTAGGGGTTTTTGATGGTAGGAAGTTTAGGGTTAGAACTAGACCTGCAATGATGCTTCCTCAGGCTAAGCGTTCGATGGGTGCAGTCAGTGTTTGGTGGTTTTCATTAATTGGGGATAGAGTTGTGAATCGAGGTGAGCCTATGGTTACAAAGAAAATGACTCGTAGGTTATAGACTGCTGTAAAGGATGTGGCGATTAGTGTTAGAGCTAGGGCTCAGGCGTTTAAGTGGGAGGTGTTGAGGGCTTCAATAATTGCGTCTTTTGAGAAGAATCCTGCTAGGAAGGGTATTCCTGTAAGGGCGAGGCTCCCAATAATAAGACAAGAGGAGGTGAATGGTATGAGTTTGTGTAAGCCTCCTATTTTTCGGATGTCTTGTTCATCATTGAGGCTGTGAATGATGGATCCTGAACACAGGAAGAGTATGGCCTTGAAGAAGGCGTGGGTACAGATGTGTAGGAAGGCTAGTTGGGGCTGGTTAAGTCCAATGGTAACTATTATTAAACCTAGTTGACTGGATGTTGAGAATGCTACAATTTTTTTGATGTCATTTTGGGTGAGAGCACAGGTGGCGGTGAATAGAGTTGTTAGGGCACCTAGGCATAGGCAGGTGGTTAGTGCTAATTGATTATTTTCTATTAGGGGATGAAGTCGGATTAGTAAGAAAATACCTGCAACTACTATAGTGCTTGAGTGTAGCAGTGCTGATACTGGGGTTGGGCCTTCTATGGCGGAGGGTAGTCAAGGGTGTAAGCCAAATTGTGCAGATTTTCCGGTAGCAGCTAGAATAATTCCTATTAAGGGCAGGGTTATGTCGAAGTTTTTGGATAAAAGAAAGATCTGTGGGATTTCTCAGGAGTTGAAGTTTATTGCAATTCAGGCTATGGCTAGGATTAAGCCTACATCTCCGACTCGATTATAGATAACTGCTTGTAGGGCTGCTGTGTTGGCGTCGGCTCGGCCGTGTCATCAACCAATTAGCAGGAAGGATATAATTCCTACTCCTTCTCAGCCGATGAACAGTTGGAATATGTTGTTGGCAGTAACTAAGGTGATTATTGCTACTAGGAATAATAGTAAGTACTTAAAGAATCGATTTAGATAAGGGTCGGAGTGTATATATCATGATGCAAATTCTAGAATTGATCATGTAACGTACAGGGCTACTGGGGTGAAAATTAGTGAGTAGTGGTCGAATTTAAAGCTGATATTAATGTCGAAGCTTGAAATGTTTATTCAGTTTCATGTAGTAATAATAGTTTCTGTTCCTTGGTCTAAAAAAATGAGCAAGGGGATAATGTTAATGAAGAATGCGGTACTTACTGCTGTTTTGACATATTTAAGGGCTCAATCTTGTTTTAAAGGTTGTGGGTTAAGTGTTATAGTGAGGGGTCAAATAAGGATTGTTAAGGTTAATAGGAGAGTAGTGATTATAATAGTGTTTACCATAGCTGCTACTTGGAGTTGCACCAAGAGTTTTTGGTTCCTAAGACCAACGGATGAACTATTATCCTTTAGAAGCGTTTGAATGAGCCATGGAGTTTAACCATGGTGATAGGGATTAGCAGTCCTTATTGCTTCTGGCCTCTTTCGGTGGATAAGAGGAATTTAACCTCTATTTTTAGAACCACAATCTAATGTTTTGTGTTAAACTATATCTACAGTATCATCAGCCTCATATGATTTCAGGCTTTGTAATGAGGAGGATAACAGGTAGAAGGTGTAGTGTTATTAATAAGTGTTCTCGTGTGTGAAAAGGTTGTAGGTTAATGATATGCTGTGGGAGGGGTCCTCGTTGTGTTATTAAGAATAGGTATAATGAGTAGGCTGCAGTAATAAGGGTTCCTGCTCCTGTTATGATAAGGGTTCAAGGGGATCAATTAAATATTGTTGTGATAATTATTAGCTCTCCTATTAGATTAGGGAGAGGGGGTAGTGCTAGATTTGCTAAGTTAGCGATAAATCATCAAGTGGCTGTTAGTGGAAAAATAATTTGTATACCTCGGGCTAATAGTATTGTTCGGCTATGGGTTCGTTCGTAGGTGGTATTAGCTAGGCAGAACAAGGCAGAAGACACTAAGCCGTGGGCAATTATTAATACTAAGGCTCCGGTAAAACCTCATGGTGTTTGAATTAGAATACCTCCTGCTACCAGTCCTATATGGCTTACAGATGAATAAGCGATTAGTGACTTAAGATCTGTTTGTCGTAGGCAAATAGAGCCTGTTATAATTACGCCTCAAAGGGCTAAAGCGATAATAGGGTATACTAGGTCTTTTGATAGGGGGTCTAGGATAATTATTATTCGTATTATACCATACCCTCCTAGTTTTAATAAAATTGCTGCTAGTACTATTGAGCCTGCTACAGGGGCTTCTACGTGAGCTTTTGGTAGTCATAAGTGGATACCATATAATGGTATTTTTACTAGAAATGCGATTAAACAGCCAGCTCATCAGATTTTATCTCCTCATGTGTGAAGATTTATAGGTTGGGAGTATTGAATGGTCATTATTGAGAGAGTTCCTACGTCAGTATGTAATAGTAGGAGGGCCACTAGTAGGGGGAGGGAGCCGGTTAGGGTGTAAAATAGAAAATAAGTTCCTGCACTTAGTCGTTCGGCTTGATTTCCTCATCGAGTAATAATGATTAGTGTCGGGATTAGGGTTGCTTCAAATATGATATAGAATATAATGATCTCGGTGGCTCCAAATGCTATGATTAAAAATATTTGTAGGGAGGTTAATAGTGTAATATAGGTTCGTTGACGATTAATAGGTTCTGTTTTGACATGATTTTGGCTGGCTAGAATTATAAGAGGAAGTAGTCAGCAGGTGAGGACTAGTAGAGGGGTTGATAACGGATCTGTGCCTATGTAAAGGTTGGACGAGGTTCATCCTGTTTCTGAAGAGTATTTTAGTCATGTAAGACTAATTAGGGCAATAGTGAAACTTTGGAAGGTTGTAGTGGTTCATAGTCATTTTGGGGAGGTTATTCAGATTGTGGGAAATAGTATAATTGTAGGAATTAAAATTTTTAGCATTGTAGTAGGTTTAGGGCTTGTAGGCGGTCTGTTCCATGGGTTCGGGCTGTAGCAACTAATAATGCTAGACCTGCGCTAGCTTCGCAGGCTGAAAAGGCTAGTAGCAGAATGGGTGCGGCAGAAAAGGCAGTAGCTTCTAGTTGTAGCATTCAAAGAGCTAGGGCTAGAAATAAGGATAATATTATCCCTTCTAAGCAGAGTAGTGCTGATATTAAATGATTACGGTGGAATGCTAGGCCTGTTAGCCCAAGGGTAAATGCTGAGGTAAAGGTAAAGTATACGGGTGTCATAAGGGAATCACGGATTTTAACCGTGGTTTTCTAAGCCGAAATCAGAGGTCTTATGTTTGGACTAATTCCCTATTCAGCTCATTCTAGGCCTCCTTGAACTCATTCATAAATTAGGCCCAATGTAAGTAGAATTAGTACAGTTGCGGCTCATAGGAGAGTATATGAGGGGTCTGGTAGTTGGTTTCCTCAGGGCAGTGGTAGTAGGAGAGCGATTTCTAAATCGAATAGCAGAAATAGGATAGCAATTAGGAAGAATCGTAGGGAAAAAGGTAGGCGTGCTGATCCAAGGGGATCGAAGCCGCATTCGTATGGGGATAGTTTTTCTGTGTCAGGATTTATCTGAGGCAGTCAGAATGATACAAGGGCTAGAATTATTGAAAGGGCTGTGGAAATAGCTATTATAACTATAATTAGATTCATTATCTTTCCTTGGATTTTAACCAAGACTAGGTGATTGGAAGTCACTCGTACTAACTTTGAAATACTAGAAAGATATGAGCCTCATCAGTAAATAGAGACATATAGGAATAATCATACAACATCTACGAAGTGTCAATATCAGGCAGCTGCTTCGAATCCAAAGTGGTGTTCTGATGTAAAATGATACTGGATTTGTCGTAGGAAACAGACAGCTAGGAAAGATGAGCCAATAATAACATGGAGTCCATGGAAGCCCGTTGCTACAAAGAATGTTGAACCATATACTCCATCTGCAATAGTGAAAGGGGCTTCGTAATATTCTATAGCTTGGAGAGCGGTGAAGTATAGGCCTAGTAGGATTGTGAGGGCGAGGGATTGGATAGCTTGTTTGCGTTCTCCTTCTATTAGGCTGTGGTGGGCTCATGTGACAGTTACGCCAGATGCTAGTAAGACAGCGGTGTTAAGTAGTGGGACTTCAAAGGGGTCTAAGGTTGTAACTCCAGTGGGTGGTCAACATCCTCCAAGTTCTGGTGTGGGGGCAAGACTGGAGTGATAAAATGCTCAGAAAAATCCTAGGAAGAAGAAAACTTCTGATGTGATGAAAAGGATTATACCATATCGCAGGCCTTTTTGTACAGGAGGTGTATGGTGTCCTTGGAAGGTGCCTTCTCGTACAATATCTCGTCATCATTGGTATATGGTGAGGAGTAATAGTACTAGGCCTAATGTTATTAAGGTTGTTGAGTGAAAGTGGAATCAGATTGCTAGGCCTGATGTTATTAGGAGAGCAGCTACTGCGCCGGTTAAGGGCCATGGGCTAGGATCGACCATATGATATGCATGTGCTTGGTGGGCCATTAGACATTTTCTTGTAGGTATAAGCTTAATAAGAGAACAAACACATAAGCTTGAATTACGGCTACCGCTACTTCTAGTAGTGTTAGTAGTACTAATAGGATGGCGGTGAGTGTGGCTACTGTTGTTATTATAGGCATTAGTGTAATAGTGGCGGTTGAAATTAGTTGGATTAATAGGTGGCCGGCTGTAAGGTTAGCTGTTAGTCGTACTCCTAGTGCTAATGGTCGAATAAATAGACTGATTGTTTCGATAATGATTAGGACGGGAATTAATGGAACTGGAGTACCTTCTGGTAGGAGATGGCCTAGTGCCGCTGTTGGTTGATTTCGTAGTCCAATAATTACGGTTGCTAGTCAAAGTGGGACAGCTAGACCTATATTTAAGGATAGCTGGGTTGTTGGTGTAAAAGTATAAGGGAGAAGACCTAGGACATTGAGTGTTAAAATGAAGATTATTAATGAGGCTAGAATTATTGCTCATTTGTGACCTGCTTGATTGATAGGGAGTAGTAGTTGTTGTGTAAATGTTTTAATAAATCAGCTTTGAAGAGATACTAAACGGTTGTTTTGATAACGATTAGTGGGGGCAGGCACTAGGATTCAAGGTAAGGTAAGTGCAATAGCAATTAGGGGAATTCCCAAGTGTGTGGGGCTTATAAATTGATCAAATAGGTTTAGTGCCATGGTCAGTTTCAGGTGTCTGATTTAAGGGTTTCGGCGCTTAGCGCTGTGACTTCATTTGTAAATGTGTGGTTTAGTACTTTATTAGGAATTACTGTTAGAAAAATTAGTCATGAGAACACAAGGATTGCAAATCATGGGGCGGGGTTTAATTGTGGCATATCACTAAGGGTGGTTGGGGAGCACCAATCTTTAGCTTAAAAGGCTAACGCTAAACCCTATTTAGCTTCTTAGTGAGGCGTCTTCAAGCATAAGGGAGGATCAATTTTCAAAATGTTCTAGAGGAACGGCTTCTACAACAATTGGTATAAAGCTGTGGTTGGCCCCGCAAATTTCAGAACATTGACCGTAGAATACTCCTGGGCGGGAGGTGATAAAGGATGTTTGGTTTAGTCGTCCTGGTACGGCATCTATTTTAATTCCTAGTGCAGGAACAGCTCATGAGTGTAATACGTCTTCAGCTGATACTAGTACTCGAATTGGAGATTCTATTGGAATTACTATTCGATGGTCAGTTTCAAGTAATCGGAATTGGCCTGGGATTAGGTCTTGTGTTGGGATTATATATGAGTCGAAAGCTAGATTTTCATAATCTGTATATTCATAGCTTCAGTATCATTGGTGTCCTATGGCTTTTACGGTTAAATGAGGATCATTTACTTCATCTATTAGATAAAGAATTCGAAGGGATGGGAGAGCAATCAAAATTAGGATTACAGCAGGTAGAATTGTTCATACAATTTCAATTTCTTGAGAATCTAAGATGTATTTGTTGGTGAGTTTGGTGGTAACTATTACAACAATAATATATAGTACTAAGGTGCTAATTAGAAAAACGATTATTAAGGCATGGTCGTGGAAGTGGAGAAGTTCTTCTATTACAGGGGAGGCCGCGTCTTGGAATCCTAATTGTGAGGGATGTGCCATTAAGCTGTTAAGCTTAAGATGCGCAGGATTTTAACCTACAATTTTGCCTTGACAAGGCAGTGTAATGTTCTTTTTTACTAGCATCTTATAGAAGAAAGTGACAGAGTGGTTATGTGACTGGCTTGAAACTAGTTTATGGGGGTTCGATTCCTTCCTTTCTCGTTAATTTGTTCGTACTTGTACGAATGCTGGTTCTTCAAATGTGTGGTAAGGTGGAGGACATCCGTGCAATCATTCTACGTTTGTGGAGGTTAATTCGACGGACATTACTTCTCGTTTAGCAGTGAAGGCTTCTCATAAAATATAAAGGAATATTACGACTGCTACTAGAGAGACTATAGAGCCAATGGATGAAATAATGTTTCATAGTGAGTAGGCGTCTGGGTAGTCTGAATATCGTCGTGGCATTCCGGCTAAGCCTAGGAAATGTTGGGGGAAGAAGGTGAGGTTAACTCCTACAAATATTGTTCCGAAGTGAATTTTTGTTCAGGTGTCATGTATTGTGTAACCTGTGAATAGAGGGAATCAGTGTACAAAGGCTCCTATAATGGCAAATACAGCTCCTATTGATAGGACATAATGAAAGTGGGCTACTACATAATATGTGTCATGAAGTACAATGTCTAAGGATGAGTTGGCTAATACGATCCCTGTGAGCCCTCCTACAGTAAATAGGAAGATAAAGCCAAGGGCCCATAATAAAGGGGTTTCTCATTTGATGGATCCTCCATGCAGAGTAGCAAGTCAGCTGAATACTTTTACACCTGTTGGGATTGCGATAATTATTGTTGCGGATGTAAAGTATGCTCGAGTGTCTACGTCCATTCCTACTGTAAATATGTGATGGGCCCATACGATAAAACCTAATAATCCGATGGCTATTATAGCTCAAACTATTCCTATATACCCAAAGGGTTCTTTTTTCCCAGAGTAGTAGGCTACGATGTGAGAAATTATTCCAAAGCCTGGAAGAATTAAAATGTATACTTCTGGGTGGCCAAAGAATCAAAATAAATGTTGATAAAGGATAGGATCTCCTCCTCCGGCTGGGTCAAAGAATGTTGTATTAAGGTTACGGTCTGTTAGGAGTATTGTAATACCAGCAGCCAGAACGGGTAGGGATAATAGTAGAAGTACAGCTGTAATTAGAACGGCTCAAACGAATAGAGGGGTTTGATATTGGGAGATAGCATGGGGTTTTATGTTAATAATGGTTGTGATAAAATTGATGGCTCCTAGAATAGAGGATACACCTGCGAGGTGGAGAGAAAAGATGGTTAAGTCTACAGAAGCCCCGGCGTGTGCGAGATTTCCGGCAAGAGGGGGATAAACAGTTCATCCTGTGCCTGCCCCGGCTTCAACTCCTGAAGAAGCTAATAGCAGTAGGAAAGATGGGGGAAGTAGTCAGAAACTTATATTATTTATTCGTGGGAATGCTATATCTGGTGCTCCAATTATTAGTGGCACAAGTCAGTTACCAAAGCCTCCAATTATGATTGGTATTACTATAAAGAAAATTATGATGAAGGCATGAGCAGTAACAATAACGTTGTAAATCTGGTCATCCCCTAGAAGGGCCCCGGGTTGAGCTAGCTCAGCCCGAATTAGCAGGCTAAGGGCTGTACCAACTATTCCGGCTCAAGCACCAAATACTAAGTAGAGGGTACCAATGTCTTTATGATTAGTTGAGAAGAATCAGCGTGTGATTGTCACAGGTAGGATGGCCGAGGGTTTAGGCGGTGGATTGTAGCTCCATGTACAAAGGTTTAAGTCCTTTTCCTATCAAGTCTTGTGGTGTATAACACATCGGATTGCAAATCCGAAGATGCAGGCTAATTGCCTGCCGGGGCTTTCCCCGCCTTTTTTAAAGGGAGGCGGGGAAAGTAGATGAATGCTCGCTGGCTTGAGCGTCTAGCTGTTAACTAGGAGTTTGTAGGATCGAGGCCTTCTCATCTAGTAAGGCTTTAGCTTAATTAAAGTGTCTGAGTTGCATTCAGAAGATGTGGGATAGAGTCCCGCAAGCCTTAGGCAGAGACTAGGAGATTTTAACTCCTACTTAAAGCTTTGAAGGCTTTTGGTCTTATGTTATCCTAAGTCTCTAGTTAACTAATATTTGGGCGAGGGGGGTTAGGGGCAGTAGTATAAGGGTTGCAGTTATTGTAGTAGCTAGTATGATTTTATTTTGTGTGTTTTGTATACGTCAGGGGGTAAGGGAGTTGTTTGTATTTGGGGCTATGGTAAGGACTATGGAGTAGCATAATCGTAGGTAAAAATATAGGCTTAGTAGTGCGCTTAGGGCTATTACTGTTGCGGTTATAGGTAAGCCTTGTGTAGTGAGTTCTTGTAGAATTAGTCATTTTGGTATGAATCCTGTTAATGGGGGAAGTCCTCCTAATGAGAGCAGGGCGAGGGCAGCAGTTGTTGCTAGGATGGGAGTTTTGGCTCAGCTTGTTGCTAATGTATTAATTTTTGTGGCGCTTATTAATTTAAATGTTAGAAAGGTTGCTATTGTCATAATAATGTATAGGCATAATGTTAATATAGTCAGTTGTGGTTTTAGTTGTACGATTATCGTGATTCATCCAAGGTGAGCAATTGATGAGTAGGCTAGGATTTTTCGTAATTGGGTTTGATTTAGGCCTCCTCATCCCCCAATAAATACTGATATAAGTCCCAGGATTGTTAGTAGTTGAGGGTGGGTAAAGGATGCTATTTGAATAATTAGGGCGAAGGGGGCCAGTTTTTGTCAGGTGGCTATAATAAGTCCTGTTGTGAGGTCTAGTCCTTGTATTACGGGGGGTATTCAGAAATGTATTGGGGCTAGGCCTACTTTTAGTGCTAAGGCTATTGTGACGAGTGCGGTTGCGATGGGATGGGTTAAGCAATTGATGTTTCATTCTCCTGTTGCTCAGGCATTAATAGTGCTGGCAAATAGAATGGTTGCTGCTGCAGCTGCTTGTGCTAGGAAATATTTAGTTGTTGCTTCTACTGCTCGTGAGTGACATTGATGACTGATAAGTGGTAAAATTGCTAGTGTATTAATTTCAAGTCCTATCCAAGCTAGTAGTCAATGGGAGCTTATAAATGTTAGGGCTGTGCCTAGGCCCAGGCTGGATAATAAAATTATAATAATGTAAGGGCTCATTGGTAAGAGAAGGATTTTAACCTACATTTTTGGGGTATGGGCCCAAAAGCTTGATTTAGCTGATCTTACTAGGAAGTGGTGTAATGGAAACACTTGGGGTTTTGATCTCCATGATATGGGTTCGAGTCCCTTCTTTCTAAGGAGCTGGGGGGATTTTAACCTCCATGATTCACTCTATCAAAGTGGTCCTTGGGCATTCGGGCACAGCTCCGGCTACAATTGGGGTGGCAGGCCTGTTAGTGCAACGGGCAGGGCAATGTGTCATAGAATTAAGGCTAGTGTAAGGGGTAAGAAGTTTTTTCATACTAAGTGTATTAGCTGGTCATATCGGAATCGGGGGTAGGAGGCACGTACCCATAAAAATAATATGGAAAGTAGGGCAGCTTTTGTCATAATGTTGATTGAGGTAATTTCTGGTATGATAATATTATGGGTTGTGCCTAGAAATAGAATAGCTGAGAGGGTATTTATTAATAGGATATTGGCGTATTCAGCCAGGAAGAATAGGGCAAAGGGTCCTCCGGCGTATTCTACATTGAAGCCAGAAACGAGTTCTGATTCTCCTTCTGTGAGGTCGAAAGGAGCTCGGTTTGTTTCTGCTAGGGTAGAGATATATCATATGGCGGCTAGAGGTCAGGCTGGAATTAGTAATCATACTGCTTCTTGGGTTGTATTAAATATTTGGAGGGTGAAACCTCCTGTAAAGATGATAATTGATAGCAGAATTAGTCCTAAACTAACTTCATAGGAAATGGTTTGGGCAACTGCTCGTAGGGCTCCGATTAAGGCATATTTTGAATTAGAGGCTCATCCTGAGCCTAGGATGGAGTAGACTGCTAAGCTTGAAAGGGCTAAGATAAATAATATGCCTAGGTTTAGATCTGTTATTGAATGTGGTATGGGTATCGGTGCTCATAAGGTAAGGGCTAAGGTAAGAGCTAATATGGGTGTTGCTAGGAATAGAAAGGGGGAGGATGTTGAAGGGCGTAGAGGCTCTTTAATAAATAGCTTAATACCGTCTGCAATTGGTTGTAGGAGTCCGTAGGGTCCTACTACGTTTGGGCCTTTACGTAGTTGCATATATCCTAGTACTTTGCGTTCAATTAGGGTTAGGAAGGCGACTGCTAATAATACGGGCACGATATAGGCAAGAGGATTAATTAGGTATGTAATTAGAAGTGCTATCATAATTAAGAGGAGGATTTGAACCTCCGGGGGAAAGGGCTTAGGCCTTTTGCAATTACCGGGCTCTGCCATCTTAATAATCTTATCTCGATTTAGGGTTGTGCCCTCTCATTATTTAATTTAGTTGATTGCATTAAATAGGGGTGGGGCGTATTAATAATATGGGCCCCCTTTTTCCGGTCCTTTCGTACTAGGAAAAGTGGCATTACAGATAGAAACTGACCTGGATTGCTCCGGTCTGAACTCAGATCACGTAGGACTTTAATCGTTGAACAAACGAACCCTTAATAGCGGCTGCACCATTAGGATGTCCTGATCCAACATCGAGGTCGTAAACCCCCTTGTCGATATGGACTCTTAAAGGGGATTGCGCTGTTATCCCTAGGGTAACTTGGTTCGTTGATCGGCGCAAAGGCCGGATCTTTGTGGTCAGAAGTTCTGTGCCTTAGAGATGTCTCTCTTAGTTTTAGGATATAATCCCGGTCCGCGTGGGAGCTTTGTTTTCTCCCGCGGTCGCCCCAACCGAAGACAGGGATCAGTTGCTATTTAGTTTAATCTTGTTTGAGGTTCTTGACATAGTTGATCTTAAGTCTTAAGCTCCAAAGGGTCTTCTCGTCTTGTAGTTTTATGTCCGCTTCTGCACGGGCAGATCAATTTCATTGACTTGAAAGGGGAGACAGTTAAGCCCTCGTTCCACCATTCATACAGGTCTTCATTTAAAAGACAAGTGATTGCGCTACCTTCGCACGGTCAAAATACCGCGGCCGTTTAACTTGTCACTGGGCAGGCAAGACCTCCTATACGTTGATTTTTGCAGGAGGCGATGTTTTTGGTAAACAGGCGAGGCTTGTAAGTGTTTGCCGAGTTCCTTCTTTTTCTTTTAGTCTTTCCTATGTATGCCTTCCGGTGTAGGTTTAACGATTGTTTTATGTGAAGTTTTCTTGGTATTTTAGGTGTTCACATTTCCCTCTTTGGTTGGGTTCGGTAATTACTAGTGGCTGGTCCGATCTAGTGTACACGTAGGCTAGGAGAAAGGGGTTCTTTCTTATTACTCATTTTAGCAGTATTTCTTCCATGTAGGCATGGAATGGCCTAATAAAGTTAGGGGTTTTAGATAGTATATTTGGATAATGGATTTTTACTCCGCCAGAGCTTTAACGCTTTCTGTTTTGATGGCTGCTTTTAGGCCCACTAGAGCGGTTTTATCTTGTTTAATATAATCTTTAACCTCCTGGTGAGGTTGTGTCCTATTTCAAAGGGGCTGTACCCCCTTTGACTAACTCTCACATATTTCTTTGTCTCGTGTATTTTAAATTTGTTTTTGAGTTAAGGAATGTGAGGCTGAACTTCTATTCATTTCTTAGGCAACCAGCTATAACTAGGTTCGGTAGGTTTGTCACCTCTACCCGGAAATCTTCCCACTCTTTTGCCACAGAGACGGGTTGGCCCTAATTTATAGGCTGTTTCGGGGTAGCTCACGTAGTTTCGGGGTTTTGAACTAAAGTACTCTTTGCTCAGAAGGTCTAGCTAAATCATGATGCAAAAGGTACGAGGTTTAATCTCTGCTTTGTGGGGCTTTAATGATTTGTTTCATTTCTCTTTCAGCATTCCCTTGCGGTACTTTTTCTATAGCTTTTATGTAGTGCCTTTTCTGTCTCACATACTTGGGCGGTAGAATGTTTTAATTTGGGTTGTTGTAGTTTTATAAAGATTTTTAATGTTGATAGATAATTTTTGGTATTTAAGCTAGCTGTTTAGCTCAGGGCGATCCAACTTGCATGGATGTCTTCTCGGTGTAAGGGAGATGCTTAACTATCTCAGCCACGTCCTGATTGTTCCAAGTGCACCTTCCGGTACACTTACCATGTTACGACTTGCCTCCCCGTGTAGGTATGTGTTTTATTATGTATTAAATGATTATAAATATGGGGAGAGTGACGGGCGGTGTGTGCGCGTCTCAGAGCCTAATTCAAAAGGACACTCTATTTGTTTTTTACTGCTAAATCCACCTTCAGACATTTGTTTCAGTATGTCATTCGTAATATTCTATATGTATAGAAAATGTAGCCCATTTCTTCCCACTTCGTACGCTACACCTCGACCTGACGTTTTTGGGCGAGCCCATTTTGCTTACTGTTGGACCTTCACAGGGTAAGCTGACGACGGCGGTATATAGGCGGGGAAAACAAGAAGTGGTGAGGTTTAACGGGGGTTATCGGTTCTAGAACAGGCTCCTCTAGGTGGGTCTGAGACACCGCCAAGTCCTTTGGGTTTTAAGCTGTGCTCGTAGTACCCGGGCGGATGTTTGTGTAAAGATACATCTAGGTTTATGGCTAAGCATAGTGGGGTATCTAATCCCAGTTTGTTTCTTAGCTTTCGTGGGGTCAGGTAATAATATTTAAAGCTACTTTCGTGTTTGGGTTTCGTGTTCTCGGAATGCGTATGACAGCTTAGAGGGTCTTTAGCTTTATTAATTTGTTTTCCTTAACCACCCTTTACGCCGTGCCTATCAACTAGGGTCTTTCGTATAACCGCGGTGGCTGGCACGAATTTTACCGGCCCTTTTAACTCTAACTAAGTCAAGTTTTCACTTATGGCTTAATATTTATTACTGCTGAAATCCCTTGGGGGTGTGGCTTAGCAAGGCGTCTTGGGCTTAAGCTGGTTGTGCCTGATGCCTGCTCCTCGTTCTCGGGCAGAGGATTGAGGGCATTCTCACGGGAATGCGGATACTTGCATGTATAAATTGAGTTAAAGCTGATAGTAAAGTCAGGACCAAGCCTTTGTGCCCGTGGAATCTTTCTAGGATTCATCTTAACATCTTCAGTGTTATGCTTTGATTTAAGCTACACTAGC